TTTCATTGTGGACATTGAAAAAAAAAAAGAAATAATCGATTTGGCAATAAAGAAAGGATTACTAGTAATCCGTGCTGCTCTCACTAACGTGTATATCCGTGTGGATATCAATATCTCACTCACGTCTCTGTTCCAACACGTCGATTTTTATCTAAATAGAAATGAAATGGTTTGAATGAAATCATAAGAATATGGATTCGGTACTTTTTACTTCCCCGGGATTGTAGTTCAATTGGTCAGAGCACCGCCCTGTCAAGGCGGAAGCTGCGGGTTCGAGCCCCGTCAGTCCCGACGGATCCAAATCCAATAAAAAAAAGACATCAATATATCGCGCCTTTTTCTGTTAAACTGGGTCAAAATAAAACGGTCGAATTTCATGCCTAATGCTATCCTTTTCTCTTTTTTTTTTCAAGAAAATTATATCATTAAAAAAAAACGAAAAAGGAGTTTAGAACTTAACCCCTTTCCTTTTTCTATTTTGTTTCGATTGTTTGTTTGGTTTATTTCTAAACCCTTTGTAAACAATGGAAGTGGAAGCGGTTAGGTGGTTGTACAAGTAAGGCGGTCGATTATAGAAAAGACAGAATGGAAAAGAATGATAAATAAAAAAAAAGTATTAGTATTTTAGTATTTATTAGTATTTTAGTATTAAAGTAAAGGAATTCTTTTGATTGAATCCGGGATTCAAGTTAGTATTCGGTGTGTGGATAAAAGATCTGCCTATGTTATACTATTGAATTCTCGACGATGAATCGACTTGACAGTCAGATATTGTTATTCATGATATTGATCCCATTCGCTATCATCGAAATGTAATTGATCCCATTGAATTTACAAGCGAAAGGGTTATCATCTCTATGGGATTAAATCCCGAGTTATTGTGAAGTAAAAAAAAACCAAACGATGAGATTATGGAAGTAAATATTCTCGCATTTATTGCTACTACACTGTTCGTTCTAGTTCCTACTGCTTTTTTGCTTATAATATACGTAAAAACGGTCAGTCAAGGTGATTAATTTGAATGAAACTCGACTTCTTAGTTCTTATCAATGATTTAAGAAAAAAAAATTCCAATTTCCCGTCTTAGTCTTAAATGAAATGAACGGACTAGAATCAGCAATAGCCTATGAGATCCGATAGTATAGTAGAAAGACTCATATATGAATCTTTCTACTATACTATCTATTTTTATTATTGTAATGTATAAAGATAGAAACTGAATAGAGATCAATCTACAATATGGATATGTATCTTCATACATGTGAATATGACTTAAATATATGTAATGTATATAGTATCTCAATTCTATTTCTTTGCTTCATCTATTTGTATTTTCTTTTTGTTTATTCCAATCAATCTGAAATAAGCGAAAGGCGGCTCTTACGATTTTCTAATTTCTTGATTTCTGATTAGTTTCAATATGAATCCCGGTATCCATTAGAATCAAATCAATGAAAGAAAAACAAACTTGGGCGTATATTACTAAAAGAAAATCAAGTTAATAAAAGAAAATGAAATATGAAAGAAATAAAGTAATCTTTTTTTAGCATTCCGAAGAAGTAATTGATTGAGCGGTTGACAGATGATCCAAGGAGTTCTATGGTACCTTCTTCAGATTTCAAAAGGGGTACCTCAGCGATTTTCAACCCTTGCCCTTGAGCCATGATATGAAACGAGTCAATAAAGCATAGCCGAAATCTAATTTCTAAAATAATAAAACAAGCGGTAAGTGCGAAATATGTGACTTGACCTAGGCACAATCTTATTATTTTTAAATATTAAATCGTGAACTCCTTTCTTTTCTCTTTGAACAGTAAAAAGGCCAATAAAAAAAAAAGTAAAAAGGAGTCCGGTTTTCCGCGTTCTTCCTCATTGTCCATATATAACTCCGGGAAGGGCCGGTTCAGAAAATAGAAAATTTAGGAAGACTTCGGTTGGAATAAAATTCCTATTATCCATATCCCCTTTCCTTTCAAAATAGGAATAGGGGAATTTGTGAAATATCTGTTTGATTTGGATTCTGAAAGAGTATTATTCATATATATTATGAATTGGATTCTATTCATAATAGAATCGAATACAATTACCTCGCTAGAATCCAAGACAATAGAATTCCGAAATGAAGATATTTTGATTAATTCAATTTCGAAATTCTAAATGGAATTAAATTACTGAATTAAATATATTAAATATAATTTCATTATTTAATAATTAATATAATTAAAAAGGCTTTGCAGAACGATCTAGAAAAAAAGTGATACAGTTTGATTTCCCAACTCAATTAGTAGTATCTCTAGAGTCCACTTCTTCCCCATACTACGAGCGAAAGGGAAAATGTAAAGACTACCATTAAAGCAGCCCAAGCGAGACTTACTATATCCATGTGAATTATGTCCCCTATCTCTATGAATATGAAGAAATTATTCCATTATTGTTTCCTAATAATAGTGGAATCACTGGTGCAGAGTCAAAAAGGGATTTTGACCCAACGCCCTTGATGAAAGACTCCAATAAATATGAAACGCCCCAATAAATCCACTTAGAACAAGTTCGTATATGATTTCTAGTCGAATCGGTAAAACGAAACTAAATACACAGCCGCGCTTTTCTTTGGAAGTATCAAAGGGAATGTGACCTAATATGTAGTAATAATAAGACCTCTTCGTTTTTTTTTGTTGCCCTTGATTATCATTATCATTAAGTAAAAGCCAATTATCCATCCAATCGAATATTGCGTGCGCTCAGAGACTCTCATGAGTCTGTATACTCTGTATACTGTATACAAAGTATCTCCCGCCCCTTCCATAACTATTAATTCGATTCTCCCTCGGGCTATTCAATCTAATTCAAGACCCGGTCAGTAGACTCTACATTAGCAGTGGAAATAAATCGGTAACTCTTGATTTGATATGATAGCACTTCCACTACTATAATCTTTCCGTGAATTCTAAATGCAAGGATTGACAGCACTTTAAAGAACAGAAACCCCAGCTATTTAGAATCAAGAAAGTGTCACGAGTCGTGTACTTTGCTGCAAAAGATTCGGCGAGTTATACCAGCCAAGCAGAATAAGGGATTTCGAGTCTTATCGTTTGTTGATCAGGCGACACCCAGATTTGAACTGGGGAAAAAGGATTTGCAGTCCCCCACCTTACCGCTCGGCCATGCCGCCAAAACGATCCAAAATAGATGAAAATATTCCCCCTTTGCTTGTTTTGTTTTGGGGGGTACTCAATGTCTTTTTTTTGTACTTCCCTCTGAAATCTCGTTTTTCTTAAATCTTGCCTAAAAGAAATCTGTCCTTTTTTTTTTCTTTTTTTGGACGGCTCCATTTCTGCAATTGATTTTATAGTATCTCAAAACACACAATATCTTAATCCCTCTCTTTTCTCTTTCTTTTTTTTTCTATTGAAAAAAGAAATGTGTATTTTCAGTCACAAAAGCCAAAATTCAGGCCAAATTGGAACCATTAACTAGTGACTGTAAATTCATGACCGACTCTTGGATTTAAATTGGAAAGTGTGTTTCCTAATGATAAATGATAGAAGAAAATCAAAATTGATACCTACCTAATTGGTATTGGTTTTTTTCTATAAAAAAACCTTCTCAATTTCAATTCTCAATTTCAATTATAACAGCAATTATGAGTCTATGTAAACCCCAAACATAAATCGTTTCGGGGCGAGTTCTAGCTTATCGGTTATCTTATCTGTGTATGGTGCCTCTCTATAGGGAATTTGCCGAAAATTGTCATACTGCAATTTAGATTGAAGAGAAAATCGAAATTTTGATAGAGCACGACATGCGCTGTCCCGAATCGAACTATGCAATAAAGGGGGGGTGATGTATATATAGATAGCTATAGCTATATGGGCACGGGTTTACTAAATACAAGCCTTCTTACGCACTTCAATCCTATTCGAAAAATTCTACTAAAAAAAGGGGTTCTCCGCAATCATTTTTTGAACACTGGAATCCACCAAAAAGTTAAGTGCTAAAAAAATGAACTTTATGTTGTTATATTGTGTCTGATTCTTATGTCTTTATCTCAGCGAATAGATCAAATCACGACTTTTATTTATTTTTTTTTCTGGTATCCAAGCGGATTGGAATATGGAATATCATAATAATGGTATAAGTTGAATTATTTTTTTTTTATTCTATACAAAACTCCGTAAGTCTAAGTGGAATTTATCGCTTCGTTTCCATTTGTATCCGTCTCTTAGAAATTCCGATTTAATTAAGTATAAGTATAAAATCTTCTTTTTTCCCCCGTTCATACGTATTTCATACATTCCATTTCTATGGAGTTGGGTAAAATTTCATGTGATTCAGTAAACAGAATCTAAATTCCAGCATTCTGCATAGAATCATATGAATCAATGCAGAATGAGAAACGAATGGGATTTTTTGATAAATGGGAAATTCAAAATGCTCGGAGATGGAAATGCGGGAATGTCTACAATACCTGGGTCGAATCAGATACAATTTGAAGGCTTTTGTAGGTTCATTGATCAGGGCTTAACAGAAGAACTTTATAAGTTTCCAAAAATTGAAGATACGGATCAAGAAATTGAATTTCAATTATTTGTGGAAACATATCAATTGGTAGAACCCTTGCTAAAAGAAAGAGATGCTGTATATGAATCATTCACATATTCTTCTGAATTATATGTATCCGCAGGATTAATTTGGAAAAGCCGAGGGGATATGCAGGAACAAACAATTTTTATTGGAAACATTCCTCTAATGAATTCTTTGGGAACTTCTATAGTAAATGGAATATACAGAATTGTCATCAATCAAATATTGCAAAGTCCCGGTATCTATTATCGGTCAGAATTGGGCCATAATGGAATGTCGGTCTATACAGGCACCATAATATCCGATTGGGGAGGAAGATTAGAATTAGAGATTGATAGAAAAGCAAGGATATGGGCTCGTGTGAGTAGGAAACAGAAAGTATCTATTCTAGTTCTATCAGCAGCTATGGGTTCGAA